TGATGAAAAATTTTCGATTTTGATCGCTTTATAGTTTATAGTTAGAATTGATTGGTTGTACCTACCCAAGAATCTAGAATGATTCACTATTCACTCGATTTTAGGTTTTTGGGTCATAATCATTATGTAGGAGAGATGGCCGAGTGGTTGAAGGCGTAGCATTGGAACTGCTATGTAGGCTTTTGCTTACCGAGGGTTCGAATCCCTCTCTTTCCGTACCTTCACCTAATTCATCGATCTTACTAACCACAATAGATCAAATAGCAATGGATACGACTATTCCAACAGTTAGACCTTTCTTTGATAAGGATTCTCTATTCCTAATGGCTGTGGTACGGAAAATACTGTGAAAGAAAAGAGTAGAGTAGACAAGGAATGAAAATCTCCCTCTCGGTCTATGATACCTAAATGGAAGAAAAATCCGGATCAAACCCTTATTTATCTTAACCTTAGGTTAATTTACTTCGCCGAAAGGGAGCAAAATGGGCGAACCCTTATTCTTATTAGTGTTTATTTTCCTTTTTGTTAGGTTTAAGTCTGACGAGAATAATATTCTACAACTAGCAATTCATTTATTTTCAAACCGACCCATTTACTATCTATTATTTGATTGACTAATCCTTTATATTGGAATGGTTGAAGAGTCAAATGGTTTGGCAATTCCTCATGGGGGGATGAATCGAGAGAATTTTGAATTAGAGCTTTAGATTTTTGTTCATCCCTCGCCGCAATAGTATCTCGGGGTTTGCAGCGATAACTTGGTATATCTACTATACGACCATTGACTAAAATATGTCTATGATTAACTAATTGGCGAGCTCCCGGAATAGTCGGAGCCATACCCAACCGAAAAAGAATGTTATCCAGGCGCATTTCAAGTAATTGTAATAAAACCTGACCTGTTGACCCTTTTGCCTTTCCGGCGATACGAACGTATTTAAGTAATTGTCGTTCTGTAAGACCATAATGAAAACGCAATTTTTGTTTTTCTTCTAGGCGAATTCGATATTGGGATTTTTTCCCGGAACGCGATTGGTTTCTAAGATCACTTCCAGCTCTGGGCCTTTTATTAGTTAGCCCTGGTAAAGCCCCCAGGCGGCGTATTTTTTTGAAACGAGGACCTCGGTAACGCGACATAAAGACTCCTTCTTCTTATTTATATTTAATTATTAATTCTTATTGATGAAATTTCATTCTACAGAATAAACCTAAACTAAAAATGAACTAAATTCTAAATAAAGCGAAATTTACTGAAGTATTATTCTATTAAAGAATAATGAGATGAGTTGGATAAATATCCAGATCTTTATATTCTATATAGAAAAAGAAAAGGATTCTTTTCGTGAGATAGTTGGAAATTCCTATCACATAATAAATAAATGGCTTTTGCCAAAAGAGGAAGACATTTTTTTCAATATTCTTTGAAATCAAAGATGCATTATCAATCATGTAAAACATCGAATAAAATAAATAAAATAAATAGAGAAAAGCCGACTATCGGAATCGAACCGATGACCATCGCATTACAAATGCGATGCTCTAACCTCTGAGCTAAGCAGGCTCACATAACATAAATTCCACATGCATAGGAATTCAATAAACTCTTAGAATCTTTGCTATTCACTATTATACTATTTTAATTCTTAGCTATTCATATTCGCTATTCATAATGAATATGAATATATTAAAGAATAGAATAGAAAGAAATAGAATATAGAATTTGAAATAACTGTTAAATATTATAGAAGATAACGATTAATCTAGCGATATAGAATTTCCTTTTTTTATCACAATTAAAATAAAAAAAAGAATCGACCGTTCAAGTATTCTAAATTTCATGGGGAAATGAGTGGAAGAGAGACAGATGTATAGCGTATGTATCCACCTATATTGAATTGCCGATACAGAAATGATAAAATCGTTTTTGATTAGACCGAATATGAGCCTCCTATAGATATAGAAGATGAAAGAAGATAGACAAGAAATCAAAGACAAAGAGGAGAAAACACTTTTTCGAGACAGGAATCGGCATCTATCTAATGAATTCAATGCTACCGGTATAAAAAAAAGGGAACGAGATCACAATGAGATTTTCATCTCAAAAAGGGGGATATGGCGAAATCGGTAGACGCTACGGACTTAATTGGATTGAGCCTTGGTATGGAAACTTACTAAGTGATAACTTTCAAATTCAGAGAAACCCTGGAATTAATAAAAATGGGCAATCCTGAGCCAAATCACGTTTTCCGAAAACAAACAAAGGTTCAGAAAGCGAAAATCAAAAAGGATAGGTGCAGAGACTCGATGGAAGCTGTTCTAACGAATGGAGTTGATTGTCTTACGTTAGTAGAGGAATCCTTCTATCGAAACTTCAGAAAGAAGGATAAACCTATATACATAATACAGAAGAATTGTTGTCAATCGATTCCATATTGAAGAAAGAATCGAATATTCATTGATCAAACCATTCACTCCATAATCTGATAGATCTTTTGAAGAA